TGTTGCTTTGTCTGGTTCAATAATACGGCTTATCCGAGTGAGTTTTACGGGCCTACCGGCCCAGAAGCTTCTCAAGCCCAAGCATTTACTTTTCTAGTTAGAGACCAACGTCTTGGGGCTAACGTGGGATCTGCTCAAGGACCTACGGGTTTAGGTAAATATCTAATGCGTTCGCCAACCGGAGAAGTTATTTTTGGAGGCGAAACTATGCGTTTTTGGGATCTACGTGCTCCCTGGTTAGAACCTCTAAGGGGTCCCAATGGTTTGGACTTAAGTAGGCTGAAAAACGACATACAACCTTGGCAAGAACGACGTTCCGCGGAATATATGACCCATGCCCCGTTGGGTTCTTTAAATTCTGTAGGTGGTGTAGCTACCGAAATCAATGCAGTCAATTATGTTTCTCCTCGAAGTTGGTTAGCTACCTCTCATTTTGTTCTAGGATTCTTCCTATTCGTGGGTCATTTATGGCACGCGGGAAGGGCTAGAGCTGCTGCTGCGGGATTTGAAAAAGGAATTGATCGTGATTTTGAACCTGTTCTTTCTATGACTCCTCTTAACTGAGGGAATAAATCCAAGACTTGAAGTAGGACTTAATTTGATTCCACCTCGGTAGATTGGGCCATACCTAAAAAAAAGATATTACTCTTTCCTTTCTTTCCATTTTTCTCTCTAACCCATTTTTTTTTTGGCTCGGCTATCCTACCTAGCCGAGCCATTCACCTTTATGATACTCAACCTGGAAAACCAATACAAAACAAATCCGTTTGTATTTGCCGAGCAAAAGGAGAGAGAGGGATTCGAACCCTCGATAGTTCTTTGTTCTGAACTATACCGGTTTTCAAGACCGGAGCTATCAACCACTCGGCCATCTCTCCAAAAGAGAATTTAGAAAAAAGTATTCTAATTTTATTATTTATTCTACCGATATAGAACAGGACCAAAGCGTAGGAATGGATACCATGACTATATTATAGAATATAGAAAAATACTGGGGTGAAGGTATAAGTCCATTTATAACTATCTATTTTTAGATATAGATACTTTTAAATGCATAATCTAGCACGATCATTGCCGAAGTAAAAGTAAAAAAAAAAAAAAAGAAACTACTCCCGACCCCATGTCCGAATAAAGCGATTAAAAGTGTGTTAATAATTCATATAAAAAATTCATATTCATATAGAATTAATTAGAATTAATTAAAAATACGGAAAATCCCTCTATGATACATTTTCCTACAATTAGATTTTTTTTGAATGAGAGATGGATTAAATGGTATAGTTCTTTTGTTGGTAACTTGGAGGATTAGAAAGATGATTATTGCTTTCCAATTGGCTGTTTTTGCATTAATTGCTACTTCATTAATCTTACTGATAAGTGTACCCGTTGTATTTGCTTCTCCTGAGGGTTGGTCGAGTAACAAAAATGTTGTATTTTCCGGGACATCCTTATGGATTGGATTAGTGTTTCTGGTAGGTATCCTTAATTCTCTCATCTCTTGAACCCCTTAATTTTCATTTTTAATTTTACAGATAAAAAAATGAAACGACCCCCCCCCCCTCCGAATCCGAATTCTTCCGATTATGCGAGACACCTTAACGAGACACCTTAAAATGAAATATAAGCCCTCAAAATGCATAAGAATGCAAATAAAAAATGAACACAAAATTAGAGGGAGGGGTCAACAAAAAACCTTCTTATAAAATATAAATTATACCGGAAAACAGGATAAAAAAAATATGAATTAGAATTTTCAAAAATACCATTTCTTTATTGTTATTGTTTTATGTTCATTTTTATTAAAAAATGACTTATTTTAGATTTTAAAGTTTAGAACTTTTTATTTAAACTTTAAAATAACAATATTTGATTAGAATATTAAAAAATCATAACTAGTTTATTCTAAAATCTAAAAAACTATTAATAATTAATAGTAATTATAGTAATAAATTAAATTATATATTATATAGAAGTAATAGAATAGAATGATTCTATTCTAATAGAATTAGTATATTCTTTACTAATCTACTTTAGTTTTAGTAATCTAAATTCTAAATCTAAAATATATTAGAAATAATATATTAGAAATATAGAATATCTCTTCTAAATAATAAATACTAGATAAGAAACTTCTAATAATCTATATAGAATTTCTAACAAGAATATTATAAAATATTAATAGAGTTCTAATTCTACTAATTAACAATTAGAATTGAAAAAATATAGAAATAAATATAGAGAAAATCTATTTCTATCTATTCTATCTATGATATATAGATAGAATAGATAGAATAGATAGAAATAGATAGAAATAGAGTGAAAATTATTCTTTCATTTTGATTTGATTTACCTTTTTTTTTAAGTATATTTTATAAAGAATAAAAAAATGCGGATATAGTCGAGTGGTAAAATTTCTCCTTGCCAAGGAGAAGACGCGGGTTCGATTCCCGCTATCCGCCTAGGGTAATATAGGTAATGTATTTGAGGTAATTTTTAATTC